TCAAAGTCATGATTCTATTTGGTTTGCACAACCAACAAATTATTCCGAGAATCTAAAAGAAGATAAAATAATACGAGATTGTATCAAGAATTATATACAAAAAACGATAAGAATATCCTCTGGTGTCGAGGGAATTGGACGGATAAAGATTCAAAAAAGAGGCGATTTGATTCAAGTCATAATCTATATGGGACTTCCAAAGTTATTCATAGAGGGTAAGCCTCGAAGAATCGAAGAATTACAGACGAATGTGCAAAAAAAACTGAATTGTGTGAACCGAAAAATCAACATTGCAATTACAAGAATTCCAAATGCTTATAGAGACCCTAATATTCTTGCAGAATTTATAGCCGGACAATTAAGGAATAGGATTTCGTTTCGTAAAGCAATCAAAAAAGCTATTGAATTAGCTGAACAGGCAGGTACAAAAGGAGTTCAAGTACAAATTGCGGGACGTATCGACGGAAAAGAAATTGCACGTGTCGAATGGCTCAGAGAAGGTAGGGTTCCTTTACAAACCATTCGAGCTAAAATTGATTATTGTTCCTATCCAGTTCGAACTATTTATGGGGTATTAGGGATCAAAGTTTGGATATTTCTAAACAAAGAATAATAAACTTTTCCTTATCTTTAACGTTCCATCTTTCGATAAAAAAAAAATGAAGAATTCTTACTACATTCTTATTCCAAAAGAATAAATGACAAATTTTATAAGATTGAATAAAAAATTTGATTAATCATTTTATAGTGAAGGAATTGCTATGCTTAGTGTGCGACTCGTTGGTTTTTTTTAGAGTAGTTCAATTTAAACAAAAATTCTACGAATTTATGAATTTTATTAATAAAGAACTAATAACCTACTCATCGCTTCGCATTATCTGGATATAAAGAACCGTCAAAATAAAAAATCGAAAGAAAGATATATGTGGTGATATAATTATAGCAACTGAAATCAAATATTTCATAAAAAAGAAATAAAAACGAATCTGATTATGAGTTGTGAAGCAATAAGAATATACAGATAAATGAAGGGGTGAAAGAAAGAGAGAAAAAAAAGATATCAATGATATAGAATTCTAATATGTAAAGGTCTATGGGTCATCTCATAAAAGGTAGTGTAATAAAGCATCCATATTCAAAATTCATCCATATATGGATGAATTTATTCCTAGAATAAACGAATTAAGAGCCGCGAATCAACAAAACTGAGAAGGTTGATTCAACAAAAAAGAATAAAATAAGAAAATCTTATAAAAATTAAATCTTATTACAGAGGCTCCATTGTAGAATTCAGACCTAACCATAAATCTAAAAGCGATGGGAACGACGGAACCTGCGAATACCTAAGATTTTTAAAAAATTAAAAACAAATCTTAATGATTCATTAGGTGGGATGGCGGAAGGAACTAAGAACCAATTCATTGTTTTTTGAAGAGTTGTGGGCTAACCCTACATTAGATCTGAAATTGATAATGAAAGAGTAAATATTCGCCCGCGAAATTTTTGATTTTTTGGAATTTAGAAATCTTTGCCAATTCGATATTATTGATAATAAAAAGAAAAGACAAATAGAGATTCGTTAGAACCTTATACCAAAACAACTAAGAATACATATTTCGTTATATATCAAAGCAAGGTATACAAATTTCGAATAGATCAATTCTATGAAATGTCAAAAAATGCCGCGATTGTATTATCTTTTTATTTTTATTTTATAGCTTAAATATTTTTGAATGGATTCATTCGCGAGGAGCCGTATGAGGTGAAAATCTCATGTACGGTTCTGTAATAGAGATGGAATTGAGAAACAACCATCAACTATAACCCCCAAAGAACCAGATTCCGTAAACAACATCGAGGAAGAATGAAAGGAAGAGCCTATCGAGGTAATACTATTTGCTTCGGAAAATATGCTCTTCAGGCACTTGAGCCCGCTTGGATCACATCTAGACAAATAGAAGCGGGGCGGCGGGCAATGTCACGAAATGTCCGTCGGGGTGGACAAATATGGGTACGGATATTTCCAGACAAACCTGTTACAGTAAGACCTACCGAAACGCGTATGGGTTCGGGAAAAGGATCTCCCGAATATTGGGTAGCTGTCGTTAAACCCGGCAAAATACTTTATGAAATGGGCGGGGTCCCAGAAAATATAGCTAGAAAGGCTATTTCAATAGCAGCATCCAAAATGCCTATACGAACTCAATTCATTCTTTCAGAATAATCATTAGAACGAAAGAGGTCTTTAGTATGAAAAAATTTGCAATTGTGGGTTTCTTTTTTTTTTTTTGAACACAGAATATTTTTTTTACTTCAACTTTTTGACTGAAACATAAAAAAAAATGATATGATTCAACCTCAAACCTATTTAAATGTAGCCGATAATAGTGGAGCCCGCGAATTGATGTGTATTCGAATCATAGGAGCTAGTAATCGACGGTATGCTTATATTGGTGACATTGTTGTTGCTGTAATCAAAAAAGCAGTACCAAATACGCCTTTAGAAAGATCCGAAGTGATCAGAGCCGTCATTGTACGTACTTGTAAAGAACTCAAACGTAGTAACGGTATAATAATACAGTATGATGATAATGCTGCGGTTCTAATTGATAAAGAAGGAAATCCAAAAGGAACTCGAATTTTTTGCGCAATAGCCCGAGAATTGAGACAGCTCAATTTCACTAAAATAGTTTCATTAGCACCTGAGGTATTATAATACAAGATCGTGATATGGATATCTTTTTTATGAATTGAATGAAATTAATTAAATGAAATAGATTAATTAATAGAATTAGATTTCATGAATATATTAGATCTCACATAGATACCTTGTGTACTTGTGTAATGATTATTATATATTCTCAATATGATTCTATTTTATCAATCTGATTCTATTAAGATTATATCTTATAAATATTAGATCTTCTAAATATTAAAAGTATATATTTAGAAGTAATTAGAAGTATATATTAAGTATTAGAAGTAGTAAGTTATTATATTATTTCCAATTTTTTAATTAATATTTCAAAAAAGAAATACAAATAATAATAGATAGAAAAAAAGAAAAAGGAATGAAATATATATATTCAAAATAAAAATTCGAATTCTGAATTCTATAAAAAAAATAGAATTCAGAATTCGAATTCCATATGAGATTATATATCTAGTTTCTAATGATTCAGTAGTTCATTTTCTAATATTCTATTTTTTTTTAGTTTTAGAGTATTCGATATATATTTACATAATCCTATTTAGGATAAGATTTTCTATATATAGAGTATTATTATATTCTCATATTCAATATTAGATATTTTATTGAATCAAAAAATAGAAAAATGGGAGCACGTTGATTATATTGAAAGTAAGGAGGAACAATCATTTTAATTTATCATGGGTAAAGATACCATCGCTGATATAATAACCTTGATACGCAATGCTGACATGAATAGAAAAAGAACAGTTCAAATACCACTTACTAATATCACCGAAAACATTGTGAAAATACTTTTACAAGAGGGTTTTGTTGAAAACGTCAGAAAACATCGGGAAAGCAACAAATACTTTTTAGTTTTAACTCTACGATATAGAAGAAATAGGAAAGGATCATATAAAACTTTTTTAAATTTAAAACGGATCAGTACACCTGGTCTACGAATCTATTCTAACTATCAACGAATTCCTAGAATTTTAGGAGGGATGGGGATTGTAATTCTTTCTACTTCTAGAGGTATAATGACCGATCGAGAGGCTCGATTAGAAAGAATCGGCGGAGAAGTTTTATGTTATATATGGTAATTTTTCTGATATCCGAATTCTATGAAAAACTTCTATCCATTCTTGTGAATGGAGAGAGAAAACACAGATTTCGAACTCCTCATACATTAGTGAATGCGTGAAGAGGATTTTACTAGAATAGAACAAAATTCATGAAGATTTAATTACTGAATCACTTCTAAGGGTATGTTCCAGGTTCCTTTATAGAAAAAATAGAATTCAAATAAGATTCTAGGATATGTTTCCATTCCAACAAAATTCGACGTACTCTTCTTTTATATGTATACGACCGGGAAAGTAAAAAATGTATATAAGTCACTTAATTTAATTAGACTATTTTTTAACTTCCACATTTTTTTAGGGGGCACAATTAGAAGTTAAAAATGTAAGGAAACCCTATTTTCTTCCAATATAAATAAATAGATTCGGTATTAAGTTAAGGAATAAGAAATATGAAAATAGGAGCCTCTGTTCGTAAGATTTGTGAAAAATGTCGATTGATCCGCAGGCGAGGGCGAATTATAGTAATTTGTTCCAATCCAAGACATAAACAAAGACAAGGATAATATTTTCACAAAAAAGGGCTTTCTATTTATAAAGAAAGTACCAAATGCACAAATAAATTGATATTCAAATTCAAATAAAAAAATCTTATTAATATTCAATTCATATTTAATTGAATTAAATATGAAATCATAAAAATAGAATAATTTAGATTCTATATTAGAATCTATTCTATGTTATAAGTATTATAAGAAATGTTATTGCTTGATAGTTCTAAGATTCTATATTAATAGAATGATAGAATACAATGAATATAGAAAATATAGAATTTTCATCCTAGTTAGAAAATAGTAAAGAATCCTTTTTTGACAGGAAATGGATATATCCATATATTTCGGACTTATATTTTTAAAAATAATAAAATATGGCAAAACCTATACCAAAAATTGGTTCACGTAAAAATGGACGTATTGGTTCGCGTAAGCATCCTCGTAAAATACCAAAGGGAGTTATTTATGTTCAAGCTAGTTTCAACAATACCATTGTAACTGTTACAGATGTACGGGGTCGGGTGATTTCTTGGTCCTCTGCCGGTTCGTGTGGATTCAAGGGTACACGAAGGGGGACACCGTTTGCCGCTCAAACCGCAGCAGGAAATGCTATTCGAACAGTAGCAGATCAAGGCATGCAACGAGCAGAAGTCATCATAAAAGGTCCCGGTC